AGTGAAAAATCCTATTGTTTTGGTTGTGGACTCAAGGGTTCAGGTTCAAACATGTTCTTTGAAGAAATATATGAGTTCTATTATAATAGAAAAAAATATGTTTTTTTTATTCCATTTAAGTAAATCGAGAAAAGGAAAAACATAATAACAAATGACACTCCTATCATAGGAATGGAAATAGCCTTGTTGCTGCTTCAATAACAAGCATTTTCGTTTTCAAATCAAATAAATCATTTGATCTATGATTCATTGGAACAAGGAATGGCCTGGCTAGGTACTGGCCAGGCCGGGGGAATAAAAGAAAGAACTTTTCGGACGAAATCAAAGAGGTACTCTTTCTATTGGAGATATCTGTTTCGAATCATTATCTAAAGGGAATTGATGATTGATCAAATTCGTCTATATTTATAGAATAAAGAAAGATAAGGAAAAACTTTTATCAACCTTTACTTCACGCGTCACATATGAATTATCCATTTAAAATGGGGAGAGATGGCTGAGTGGACTAAAGCGGCGGATTGCTAATCCGTTGTACGAATTATTTGTACCGAGGGTTCGAATCCCCCTCTCTCCGTTTCTTCTGATCACTTGATATTTCCCTTTCGAATTCGAAAAAATCTCTAACCCCCTTTCTCATAGTTAAATGTATGGAATGGAGAAAGAAAATCCTAAGAAAATTCAGAAATCGAGCAAGGAAAAACCCCTGATTTTTTTATTCATCACGTCCAGGATTACGTCCTGGATCATTAGATAGGAATCCGAAGATGAAGAGAGAAACAAAGAATATCACTACTGTGTAAACGAAGAGTTTGAGAGTAAGCATTACACAATCTCCAAGATCATTTTGGGGGAAATAGGGGAATAGATTCTCCATTTTTGTACCACATATTCCGTTTTGACACCAAGAAAAGAAGCGGTTTCTAGAAAACATAAGGAATTTGCAGGAATGCATTTGTAATAAGATTCTGATTCTTTCGTTAACAAAATGATCTCTCATACCTACAATTAGGTATTGTAGGGACCATACATAGGGTCTTCGACCCCCAGAAGGAATGAAGAAATGAGGTGATTCCGATTCATCTCGGTTATCCAAAAGAATTTCCATGTTTGAGTCGAGGGTTCATTATCTGATCTTATCAATTCTTAAGAATAGAATTTTTTTTTATCGAATAAATCATGAATGTTTCTAAGACAGTATTAAAGATCTCATCGAAAACTTACAGCAGCTTGCCAAACAAGGGCTAAGAGAAAAAAGAGCACAGGTATGACTGGCATAACATCTACGATTGGATTGAAAAAAGCATAAGCTTCGGGCAATTTGGCGAAGAAAAAGCTACTCGAATGAAGGGCAGAATTAAGACAGATCAAACTAAAGATATTAAGCATAACAAACATTTTGTTCTTGGAGAAAATTTCATTATTATTGGGTTATTGATATAAGGGGAAAATGAAGAAAGAAGGGAAAGTAGGCCGCAAAATCTTTCTTTTTCTTTGAACTCCCTCAATCAAAAATCCTTCAATTCTCAAATGAGAATAGAAGGAATCATACCTTACATACAATATCTTAATTGAATTATATGTAATGATCAATAAATTCATTTTGATTCTACATCTACATGTGTAGAATCATAGCAACAACCAATTCAATAGATATTGGGGCTGGAATTGACGAACAACCAATACCGATATTAGTGTTTATTGGTGCCGAATAGAAATAAAAATGGGGCGTGGCCAAGTGGTAAGGCAACGGGTTTTGGTCCCGTTACTCGGAGGTTCGAATCCTTCCGTCCCAGACCAATTCTATCATAACAAAGATTGTTCTTTTTAACAATCTTCTGTTTAAGGGTGTAATGTTGGATACAATGTGATCCAATCTTTCTTTGTGATTTCTAATGATTCTTCTATAGAATCATATCTTCCCTTTCGATTTTGTTTCTCACAAACAAACGGATCGAGTATCAATGACATGTGGATGGAAATAAATATCTTTTTTGATATAGGTAGGATGGGAACAAAGATCAAAGTGAAATTCAAAAAAAAACTGGGTGGGCCATTCAGCGTATGTTCGCCCCCTCGCCCATATTCATATTGAAGGTTAGTTAGTCATTTGGATAAACTTTATGCCCCATATCTATGATATTTGGATTCTCACATGATGCATTCTGAGTCGAAATGCGAAATAAAAGAGAAGTCTCTACTTTCCCTAAAGTAAATATAAATAAAGATAGGGTAGACAAAATGACTAATTCTATGTGGATCCTGAATCCTAAAAAACGGGGGGGTTCTTGGTATTAATTCCATCGCTGGAATTAAAGCTCCTGAGACTGGGGTGGGACAAAATCAAACAAAATAGTAACAACGAATTGATATGAACCCATTTTGCTTTGTACTTATACAAGACAGGATAGCATCCCATAAGAAGATCCTTTTAAATTGGCTTTGGGTATGATTCATGATCCCCATGGAATTCGTGTCGATATGAGTTAATCCGCAAAGGAAAGGAAGGTATCAATTTCAAGACCCTTGTCATCCGGATCTTATTAACAAACAAGAAAATTCAATACGGAACGGATTATTTTCTTTGGACCTAATTTCTTTTATTTTGTATTTGATTTGGCTCCAATGAATAATTGGAAATCAATGTAGCGATCAATTGGGGGAGGGGGGAGATTCATACACTCACTTTACTTTATGGAAAGATTCCTGAATCTGAAGTAAGGAAAAATCTGTAGAAAATGAACCATGCCTATATATATTGTTATTGTTCTATTTCAGTGATCAGTGACACCGGTGTTTCAGTTTTGGCGAAAAAGATCTGCGATCCCTTAAATACCCACGATTACCCCCGGTAACACTTGTTTGGTGTATCTGATGAATACGATAAAATCAGACTCCTACGATTCTGATTTTATCAATCAGATGAAAGAATACCTGAAAGAATACCGACCTTAATCTTTTCTTTCATGAGCCCCTTCTATCCATCCCCAAGAAAACAAAACAATTGGATTTGTTTCTTGACCCATTTATCTGGTTTAAATTATTGATGATTCAATCGGAAAGGAAACATAGAGGTCTCTTATGATGATCAAATTCGCGTCTGATTTAATTAATCAGATATCTGCTAAACATTTTTAGATCCTCGTTGTACCGACTTGTTGATGGATTTAGAGATTCAATTCAGTCTTTACTGGAAAACTTATTTCCAGTAATGATGTCGAAGTAGGAAATTCTTGAAATTGTTTTTTATGATTCCTTATAAATTCTTTCTCCTCGAAGAAGTGTGACATTGGTGAATCTATCCTATCGAGTCACTTGCGATCTTTCCCGGTCATTGGAATAGCTTATTTGGTTAATGACTCATTCTGTTCCGGTATCGGTAATCTAGACCCTTCTTTAGTTTTAGTTGTTTGAGAAAGAATTGGATCTTTCATGATTCATCATCCCTAACAATCTGTTGAAGATGTAAAGAAGTGTTAAGCAACGCATTTCTTCGTGTTTTTTATAAATGTGTTTCATTCTTCTAATAAAATATGGGGTTAAATTATATTCTTGCTGAGACTTCTCCAGATCCATATATGAAAATGAAAGTATGGAGGACTTCATATACTATATACCGATTGAGCCAATGACTATTCATGATTCCATATTGAATCAATTCCATACCGGTCCAAAATTAGAGGAATGTTATGGTAAAACTTCGTTTGAAACGATGTGGTAGAAAGCAACGTGCGACTTGAAGGACATTATTGGCTGTGGATTCTTGTACCCACCATTTTATATATCAAAGAAGATGCTCTCGGCTCGACATAGTTTGTTCTATTCCACTAGGACCCCAATTTTGGGGTTGTAATAAAATAATATAATTATAATATAGCACATGATGGAGCTCGAGCATAAAGAATTGGTTCATTTAGCAGAGAGAAGGATCTAGGGTTAATGCCAATCAATAAGTTGGAACAACTTCGTAAGTATATCTTCGGTATAGAAATTGAAAGGATCAAGTTCGAACAAGTAAAAAAAAAAAGTAAAATGAATTTGTCGAAATAGTTTTACCAATTCCGATCAAAAGTGTATCACAGGGGAATCAATCGTTTCCATAGAACGAAATAACAAAAGGTATGTTGCTACCATTTTGAAACAATTAAGGATCACCGAAGTAATGTCTAAACCCAAGGATTCAAAGCAAAGATAAAATAAAGGATACCGGAACAAGGAAACACCGTTTTCAATTGTCTCAACAACTAGATCAGAATGGGGAAGAAATCAAATCGATTCTAGGCGAGACAAACAAAAGAGGTTAGAGACGGCTCAATAAATGTCTAAGGATTTCCCTTCGAGCTCTTTGAGAATTACCCAACTTGAGTTATGAGTACGAATGAGATTTATTTTTTTTTTTTTTTTTTTTCAGGAAGGAAGAACAAAAAAAAATGACTCAAATCATAGTCTAATTGATGATTTTGTGGATCTATTTGCCACTACAATACATAAATTCGAATCATTCTTTTTCGAGCCGTACGAGGAGAAAACCTCTTATACGTTTCTAGGGGGGGTTGTTCATTTATGTCTATCCCAATGAGTCATCTATCGAATCGTTGCAATTGATGTTCGATCCCGAAGAGAGGGAAGAGATCTTCGTAAAGTGGGTTTTTACGATCCGATAAAGAACCAAACTTATTCAAATGTTTCCGCTATTCTATATTTCCTTGAAAAAGGCGCTCAACCTACAGGAACTGTTCATGATATTTCAAAGAAGGCGGAGGTATTTAAGGAATTTCGAATTAATCAAATGAAATTAATGAAATAAAAAAAAAAGGGGGGGGCCAGTATCTAGCTTTGTCTAATTGTTTCTCCACCATTCCTTATTTTTTTTCTCTATTCTCTATTCATTGTTGCTCTCACATGACCCCGTATCATAGAACTATAAAAAAAAAATATCTTCTCTTGATATGAGACAGATAGAAAAAAGATTGAGTGAATAGATGAAATAACTGGGAAATTATGGGATTACCATCAATCAGATGGTTTTCGTTGGGACTCCACCAACAAACAAAAGGTCAATCTTGCTTATTGTACCTCTATTGAATAAATATTGAATAAACCCGACATTTTTTTCCTACCGGAATTCCTTATTTATTTCCCCACTCATACTTCATCCCTTATCTATGTTGTAGTGTCACTCCAACACAAGTCCTTGTTTTATTTATTGAATTGGTTTTCTCAACATTCAATTCATATTGACAATGGTGTATCGAACAAATATAATTCGATCGTGGATAAATAGATCTATTTATCCACATTTCATAAGTTTGTTTCTTTATTTCACTCAAACGATGGGTTCGTCAATTTCGTTGTGACACAAGAAGTATCTTAGTTAATATAATGAAAAAAAAAAAATAGAGTATGGGTAGTCTATCAATTTTTACATCTATTTAGATTTTCTCTATAATTTATCCCAGAATCTGTTGTATTTTCATCTGATCTCTGTTCATTTTTATGTTCACAATTGATCATCAAATCTTTCTTTTTGATCTGTTGCTAGTTCAATGTTTTGACGAGGTCGGGCAATCGAATCTCTTTATTTATTTTTTATTCCGATCGTATCTACACACCCTATTTATATGGGTTGCTAACTCAACGGTAGAGTACTCGGCTTTTAAGTGCGGCTATGGTCTTTTACACATTTTGATGAAGCAACGGATTCGTCCATACCATTGGTGGAGTTTGTAAGACCACGACTGATCCTGAAAGGGAATGAAAGGAAAAAACAGCATGTCGTATCAATGGAGAACTCTTAGAATACTTCATCCTTAACGGATCGATACAAAATCTTGTTTTGATTCTTTTCTTGGAAAGGGGTCAAATCAATTCAAGTTGGGTCGAGTGAATAAATGGATAGAGCCCTATAGCTCCAATTATAGGGAAACCAAAAGCAACGAGCTTCTGTTTGTTCTTAATTCGAATGATTACCCGATCTAATTAGACGTTAAAAATATATTAGTGCCTGATGTGGGAAAGGGTTCTCTTGTGAGTGGATCATCAATTCCTTTTTTTTAATGAATCCTAACTATTCTCTATTATGTTCTCTATTATGTAGTGGAGACGAATGTGTAGAAGAAACGGTATACTGATCAAAATTCATTATTCCAAAGTCAAAAGAGTGATCGGGTTGTAAAAATAAAGGATTTCTAACCATCTCTTGTAACTATAACGAACATAAATAAATTGGATGGAAATAGGATCCGTTGATTGTCCTTTCTGGCTCCGGGGTATCTATTCTTTTCTTACTATATACCTTGTTCTGACCGTATCGTACTATGTATTATTTGATAACTCAAGAAATCCCCCATTTGGTTCAAGTGTAATTTCAAATGGAAATGGAGGAACTACAAGGATATTTAGAAATGGATGGATTTCGGCAACAATACTTCCTATATCCGTTTCTATTTCAGGAATATATCTACGCGCTTGCTCATGGTCATGCTTTAAATGGATCGATTCTTTATGAACCGGTGGAAAATTTAGATCATGACAATAAATCCAGTTCACTAATTGTGAAACGTTTAATTACTCGAATGCATCAACAGAATCGTTTGATTATTTCGGTTAATGATTCTAATCAAAATCGATTCGTTGGGCACAACAATCATTTTGATTCTCAAATGATATCGGAGGGTTTTGCAGTCGTTGTGGAAATTCCATTCTCGCTGCGATTGGTATCTTCCCTAGAAGAAAAAGAAATAGCAAAATCTCATAATTTACGATCTATTCATTCAATATTTCCCTTTTTCGAGGACAAGTTATCACATTTAAATCATGTGTCAGATATACTAATACCCCACCCCATCCATCTGGAAATCTTGGTTCAAACCCTTCACTCTTGGATACAAGATACTCCTTCGTTGCATTTATTGCGATTCTCTCTCTACGAGTATTGGAATTCAAATAGTCTCATTACTCCAAAAAATTCCATTTCCCTTTTTTCAAAAGAGAATCAAAGATTCTTCTTGTTCCTCTCTAATTCTCATGTATATGAATGTGAATTCATATTCATTTTTCTCCGTAAACAACCCTTTCATTTACGATCAAAATCTTTTGGATCCTTTCTTGAGCGAACACATTTCTATGCAAAAATAGAATATCTTGTAGTAGTGCTTTGTAACGATTTTCAGAAAACCCTATGGTTGTTCAAAGACCCTTTTATGCATTATGTCAGATATCAAGGAAAATCGATTCTGGCTTCAAGGGGGGCTCGTCTTCTGATAAAGAAATGGAAATCTCACCTTGTCAACTTTTGGCAATGTCATTTTTACTTGTGGTCTCAACCGGCCAGGATCCATATAAAGCAATTATATAATCATCCCTTCTATTTTCTGGGCTATCTTTCAAGTGTACGACTAAACTCTTCGGTGATAAGGAGTCAAATGCTAGAGAATTCGTTTCGAATAGATACTGCTATTAAGAAATTCGAGACCGTAGTCCCAATTATTCCTCTGATTGGAT